TTTTCAAATCTCTCAAAATGGAATCTGTTCCAAACATATATGCCATGGTTCCTTACTTCGACAGGGTGCAAATATCTCAATTTCACCCTTTTAGATACTCTTTCAGACCCATTGCCGATACTGAGTAGTAGTCAAAAATTTGTATCCATTTTTCATGATATGATGCATGGATCAGATATATCACGGCCAATTCCTCAGAAGATTCTTCCACAATGGACTCCGATAAGTGAGATTTCGAGTCAATGTTTACAGAATCTTCTTCTGTCCGAAGAAATGATTCATCGAAATAATGAGTCACCCGTTCCATTGATATGGGCACATCTGAGATCAACAAATGCTCGGGAGTTCCTCTATTCCATCTTTTTCCTTCTTCTTGTTGCTGGATATCTCGTTCGTATACATCTTCTCTTTGTTTCCCGAGCCTCTAGTGAGTTACAGACAGAGTTAGAAAAGATCAAATCTTTGATGATTCCATCATACATGATGGAATTTCGAAAACTTCTGGATAGGTATCCTACATCTGAACTGAATCCTTTCTGGTTAAAGAATCTCTTTCTAGTTGTTCTGGAACAATTAGGAGATTCTCTGGAAGAAATACGGGGTTCTGCTTCTGGTGGCAACATGCTATTGGGTGGTGGTCCCGCTTATGGGGTCAAATCAATACGTTCTAAGAATAAATATTGGAAGATCAATCTCATCGATCTTGTAAGTATCATACCAAATCCCATCAATCGAATCATTTTTTCGAGAAATACGAGACATCTAAGTCGTACAAGTAAAGAGATCTATTCATTGATAAGAAAAAGAAAAAACGTGAACGGTGATTGGATTGATGAGAAAATAGAATTCTGGGTCGCGAACAGTGATTCGATTGATGATGAAGAAAGAGAATTCTTGGTTCAGTTCTCCACCTTAACGACAGAAAAAAGGATTGATCAAATTCTATTGAGTCTGACTCATAGTGATCATTTATCAAAGAATGACTCTGGTTATCAAATGATTGAACAACCGGGATCAATTTCCTTACGATACTTAGTTGACATTCATCAAAAGGATCTAATGAATTATGAGTTCAATAGATCCTGTTTAGCAGAAAGACGGATATTCCTTGCTCATTATCAGACAATCACTTATTCACAAACCTCGTGTGGGGCTAATAGTTTTCATTCCCCATCTCCTCATGGAAAACCCTTTTCGCTCCGCTTAGCCCTATCCCCTTCTAGAGGTATTTTAGTGATAGGTTCTATAGGAACTGGACGATCCTGTTTGGTCAAATACCTAGCGACAAACTCCTATGTTCCTTTCATTACGGTATTTCCGAACAAGTTCCTGGATGACAAGCCTAAAGGTTATCTTATTGATGATATCGATATTGATGATAGTGACGATATCGATATTGATGATAGTGACGATATTGATGATAGTGATGATGACCTTGATATTGATACGGAGCTGCTAACTATGTATATGACGCCGAAAATAGACCGATTTGATACCACCCTTCAATTCGAATTAGCAAAAGCAATGTCTCCTTGCATAATATGGATTCCAAACATTCATGATCTGCATGTGAATGAGTCGAATTACTTATCCCTCGGTCTATTAGAGAACTATCTCTCCAGGGATTGTGAAAGATGTTCCACTGGAAAGATTCTTGTTATTGCTTCGACTCATATTCCCCAAAAAGTGGATCCCGCTCTAATAGCTCCGAAGAAATTAAATACATGCATTAAGATACGAAGGCTTCTTCTTCCACAACAACGAAAGCACTTTTTCATTCTTTCATATACTAGGGGATTTCACTTGGAAAAGAAGATGTTCCATACTAACGGATTCGGGTCCATAACCATGGGTTCCAATGCGCGAGATCTTGTAGCACTTATCAATGAGGCCCTATCAATTAGTATTACACAGAAGAAATCCATTATAGAAACTAATACAATTAGATCAGCTCTTCATAGAAAAACTTGGGATTTTCGATCCCAGATAAGATCGGTTCAGGATCATGGGATCCTTTTCTATCAGATAGGAAGGGCTGTTACACAAAATGTACTTCTAAGTAATTGCCCCATAGATCCTATATCTATCTATATGAAGAAGAAATCATGTAAGGGAGGGGATTCTTATTTGTACAAATGGTACTTCGAACTTGGAACGAGCATGAAGAAATTCACGATACTTCTTTATCTTTTGAGTTGTTCTGCCGGATCGGTCGCTCAAGATCTTTGGTCTTCATCCAGACACGATGAAAAAGATTGGATCACTTCTTATGGATTCGTTGAGAATGATTCTGATCTAGTTCATGGCCTATTCCTATTATTACTATTAGAAGTAGAAGGCGCTCTGGCGGGATCCTCACGGACAGAAAAATATTGCAGTCAGTTTGATAATAATCGAGTGACATTACTTCTTCGGTCCGAACCAAGGAATCAGTTAGATATGATGCAAAATGGATCTTGTTCTATCGTTGATCAGAGATTTCTATATGAAAAATACGAAT